GTTAATGTAGCTTAAATAAAGTGTGACACTGAAAATGCCAAGATAGATTTTAACACATCTCATGAACAAAAAAGATTTGGTCCTAATCTCACTATTAATTATGATTATATTTACACATGCAAGTATCCGCATCCCGGTGAGATGCCCTGAAATTACTAATAATAAACCAAGGAGCTGATATCAGGCACACGCCCATTACATCTTGCTAAGCCACACCCACAAGGGGATCCAGCAGTGATAAACATTGAAAAATAAGCGACAGCTTGAACCAGTAATAATCTAAAGAGTCGGTAAATCTCGTGCCAGCCACCGCGGTTATACGAGAGACCCTAATTAATTAATCACGGCCCAAAGAGCGGTTAAATGGAAATTTACACAATAGTTTTAAAAATTAACCAAGCAGTTATACGTAATAGTTAAATCTAAAATCAACAACGAAAGTAACACTAGCAAATAAAGAATATTGAAGCCGCGAGAGCTATGATACAAACTGGGATTAGATACCCCACTATGCCTAGCCATAAACTTTGACATATCCGCCAGAGTACTACGAGCAACAGCTTAAAACTCAAAGGACTTGGCGGTGCTCTACACCCACCTAGAGGAGCCTGTTCTATAATTGATAACCCCCAATAAACCTCACCACCAATTGCAATTCAGCCTATATACCGCCGCCGTCAGCTTACCCTTTAAAGGGAAATAAGTAAGCAAAATGATAAACATAAAAACGTCAGGTCAAGGTGTAGCATATATGATGGGAAGAAATGGGCTACATTTTCTTAAAGAAAAAACGAAAAACTAAATGAAAAAAAGTTAGAAGGAGGATTTAGCAGTAAAAAGAAATAAGAGTGTTCTTTTTAAATATGGCCATAGAGCGCGCACACACCGCCCGTCACCCTCTTCAACACAACTAATAAGTAATTAACAAAACTAAAAAATAAAGAAGAGGAAAGTCGTAACATGGTAAGTTTACCGGAAGGTGAACTTGGATTCAACCTGTAGCTTAAAATAAAGCATCTTACTTACACTAAGAACATACTTGATAAAACCTAGTCGGATTGAGTAAAAATTATAGCCTAACTATCTTTAATCTAAAAAAACCATAAACTAAAACATTTAAAAACTTAAGTATTGGCGAAAGAAAACTAAAACTAGAGCTATAGAGAGAGTACTGCAAAGGAAATATGAAATAGAAATGAAATAAATAATAAAACAAATAAAAGAAAAGATAAAATCTTATACCTTTTGCATAATGGTCTAGCAAGTAAAACTTAGCAAAAAGAATAAAGTTAACCTCCCCGAAACTAAGCGAGCTACTCTAAAGCAACATACAAGTGTGAACCCGTCTATGTGGCAAAATAGTGGGACGACTTTAAAGTAGTGGTGAAAAGCCTAACGAGCTAAGTGATAGCTGGTTGCTCAAGAAATGAACTTAAATTCAACTTTAGATATTTTTTTAACACAAAAAGAGACAAATAATATCTTAAAGCTAATTAATAAAGGTACAGCTTTATTAATAAAGGAAACAACCTAAATAATGAATAAAGATTATATTATTAAAAGAAATTAAAATTGTTGGCCTAAAAGCAGCCATCACTAATGAAAGCGTCATAGCTCAACTTAATAAAACCTTATTATTCCATTAAAAAATCAAAACTCATTATATATATATTGAGCCAATCTATTTCATAGATGCACTTATGCTAGAACTAGTAACAAGAACCCATCTCTATGTACATGTGTAAATCAGAACGAAAACCTCGCTGATAATTAACGTTATTATAATACAAACTTTAAAAAATATAAAACCAAACGTTAAACCAACACAGGAGTACAAAAGAAAGATTAAAAGTTTAAAAAGGAACTCGGCAACCAAAGACTTCGCCTGTTTACCAAAAACATCACCTCTTGCATATTAAGTATAAGAGGCCCTGCCTGCCCAGTGACATTAGTTCAACGGCCGCGGTATCATGACCGTGCAAAGGTAGCGTAATCACCTGTCTTTTAATTAAAGACCTGTATGAATGGCAAAACGAGAGTCTGACTGTCTCTTTAAACCAATCAGTGAAACTAATCTTCCCGTGCAGAAGCGGGAATAACACCATAAGACGAGAAGACCCTATGGAGCTTTAAATTTTACTTAACTGTAATCTTATTCTTATCTAAGGGAAAACCTTATACCATTATAGATTAATAAAAATTTTAGGTTGGGGCGACCACGGAATAAAGAAAAACCTCCGAGATGATATTTTTAGAAAGACGCTTCAAAAAATAGAAAAAATCTAACAAATTGACCCAATAATTGATCAACGAACCAAGTTACCCTAGGGATAACAGCGCAATCTCCTCCAAGAGTTCCTATCGACGAGTGGGTTTACGACCTCGATGTTGGATCAGGACACCCAAATGGTGCAGCAGCTATTAAAGGTTCGTTTGTTCAACGATTAAAGTCCTACGTGATCTGAGTTCAGACCGGAGTAATCCAGGTCAGTTTCTATCTATGTTTAGCCTCCCCTAGTACGAAAGGGCCGGGGAAGCTGGGCCAATGAGACAATAAGCCCACAACAACTATTGAAATCAACTAAAATAGACTGTAGACAATACAGCCTAATATAAAGGCTTGCTTGAGTGGCAGAGTTTGGTAATAGCAAAAGATCTAAAATCTTTCTACCAGAGGTTCAAATCCTCTCTTAAGCTATGACTTATTTTATATCCCAACTTATTAACCCATTAACATATATTATTCCAGTATTACTAGCTGTAGCATTCTTAACACTTGTAGAACGTAAAGTTCTCGGATATATACAACTCCGAAAGGGGCCTAACATTGTTGGCCCCCTAGGTCTTCTTCAACCCATCGCTGATGGGTTAAAATTATTTATTAAAGAACCTATTCGCCCCTCTACCTCCTCACAAACCCTATTTATACTTATACCAACTATAGCTTTAACCTTATCACTAGCAATCTGAATACCACTTCCAATACCATATGTCTTATCAAATATAAATTTAACAATTCTATTTTTACTCGCCCTATCAAGCTTAACTGTTTATTCTATTCTGGGCTCAGGGTGAGCTTCAAATTCTAAATATGCACTAATTGGGGCATTACGAGCAGTAGCACAAACAATTTCATATGAAGTTACACTAGGTTTAATTATTCTATGCTTAATCCTAATGACAGGAAGTTTTAATCTAACTAACTTTAACCTAACACAAGAGTGCATATGATTTATTATTCCAGCATGACCTATAGCATCAATATGATTTATTTCCACACTTGCTGAAACTAACCGAGCCCCATTTGATTTAACAGAAGGGGAATCAGAGTTAGTTTCCGGGTTTAATGTAGAATATGCGGGGGGCCCTTTCGCCCTTTTCTTCTTAGCTGAATATTCGAATATTCTTTTAATAAATACACTATCAGCAATTTTATTTTTAGGAACAACTAATAACTTAACTCAACCCGAATTATCAACAATAATACTTATCCTAAAGGCAACAACTTTATCAATCCTATTTCTATGAGTCCGAGCATCATACCCACGATTCCGGTATGATCAATTAATACATTTAATCTGAAAAAACTTCTTACCCCTAACATTAGCTATAACCCTACTTCATATTTCATTACCAATTTTTATATATGGAAACCCACCAATATAATGGACATGTGCCCGAAAGACAGGGATTACTTTGATAGAGTAAAAAATAGAGGTTCAAACCCTCTCATATCCTAAAAAAAAAGGACTTGAACCTATTCTAAGGAGATCAAAACTCCTTGTGCATCCATTACACCATTTTTTAAGTAAAATAAGCTAAATAAGCTTTTGGGCCCATACCCCAAACATGTTGGTTAAACCCCTTCTTCTACTAATGAGCCCATATGCATTATCCATTATTATATCAAGCCTAGCTACAGGAACCGTACTAACACTAACTAGCAGTCACTGATTTTTAGCATGAATAGGATTAGAATTAAATACACTAGCTATTATTCCTCTAATAACTAAGAACCATCACCCACGATCAACAGAGGCAGCTACAAAGTATTTTTTAATACAAGCATTAGCCTCAGCAGTAATCTTATTTTCATCAACAATAAACGCATGATTTACAGGAGGATGGGAAATTACCAATATATCAAACCAAATTTCAACTACCACATTAACAATTGGGTTAGCAATAAAATTAGGCATTGCACCATTTCACCTATGACTTCCCGATGTCTTACAAGGGTTAAACTTATTTACATGTCTAATTCTATCAACTTGACAAAAAATTGCACCAATAATTCTCATAATTCTAATTCACCCGCAATTAAACTCAAACCTACTAATCATCATGGCCATTATATCTACAACTATTGGAGGGTGGGGAGGGTTAAACCAAACACAACTCCGAAAAATCATAGCCTACTCATCAATTGCACACTTGGGTTGAATAATATTAGTCTTATGCTTTATACCAACTCTAACTCTACTAAACCTAATTATCTACATAATGATAACCTCAGTTATATTTATAATATTTATAAACTCAATATCTACTACAATCAACAAAATAGCTATATCATGATTAAAAAATCCAACAATAGCCGCATCAATAATAATTGTTTTAATATCTTTAGGTGGACTTCCACCAACAACAGGATTTATACCAAAATGACTAATTATTCAAGAAATAACTAAACAAAGCATAATTATCATTACAGCAATCATCACAATATCATCATTATTAAGCTTATTTTTTTATCTTCGAATGTCATATTCAATCTCACTTACCACCTCCCCCAATATTTCTAACGCACTCATCTGACGACAAAAAAATAAAAATTCAACAATATTATCAACAACAATTATCTTATCAACATTAATGCTTCCAATTACCCCAACTCTTATTAATATTTTAAATTAAGGATTTAAGATAACCAGACTAAAGACCTTCAAAGTCTTAAGTAGAAGTTTAAACCTTCTAATCCTTGAATAAGACCTGTAGGACTTTATCCCACATTAAATGAATGCAAATCAAACACTTTAATTAAGCTAAGGCCTCTCTAGATTAGAAGGCTTTTATCCTACAAATTTTTAGTTAACAGCTAAACGCTAAAAACAACAAGCTTTAATCTACTCTAATAACTTCTCCCGCTGTGGGGGGGGGAAGCGGGAGAAGCCCCGACGAGAATTAAGTCGTTCTTTAAAATTTGCAATTTTATATGCTGTACATTACGCGGCTTGATAAAAAAAGGATTTGAACCTTTATAACGGAGGCTACAACTCTGCACCTATTCGGCCATTTTACCTGTGATAATTACTCGATGACTATTTTCTACAAATCATAAAGATATTGGCACCCTATATTTAGTGTTTGGTGCCTGAGCCGGAATGGTCGGTACTGCACTAAGCCTTTTAATCCGAGCTGAGCTAAGCCAACCCGGGGCGCTACTTGGTGATGACCAAATCTATAATGTTATTGTGACGGCACATGCATTTGTAATAATTTTCTTTATAGTAATACCTGTAATGATTGGAGGATTTGGAAACTGATTAGTACCATTAATAATTGGCGCACCAGATATGGCTTTTCCTCGAATAAATAATATAAGCTTTTGACTCTTACCCCCATCTTTCCTTCTTCTATTGGCCTCTTCTGGTGTTGAAGCAGGGGCTGGAACGGGGTGAACTGTGTATCCTCCACTTGCTGGAAATTTAGCCCATGCCGGTGCTTCAGTTGACCTGACAATTTTTTCACTTCACTTAGCAGGTGTCTCGTCTATTTTAGGGGCAATCAATTTTATTACAACCTCAATTAATATAAAACCAGCGTCTATGTCCCAATACCAAACCCCCCTATTTGTTTGATCAGTACTAATTACAGCAGTTCTATTATTACTCTCTCTTCCTGTCTTAGCAGCAGGAATTACCATACTGCTAACAGATCGAAACTTAAATACAACATTTTTTGACCCTGCTGGTGGAGGTGACCCTGTCCTATACCAACATCTATTTTGATTTTTTGGACACCCAGAAGTATATATTCTAATCCTTCCGGGTTTCGGAATAATTTCACACATTGTAACCTACTATTCTGCAAAAAAAGAACCATTTGGCTACATAGGAATGGTTTGGGCTATAATATCAATTGGCCTCCTTGGATTTATTGTATGGGCACACCACATGTTTACAGTAGACCTAAATGTTGATACTCGAGCATATTTCACCTCTGCTACAATAATTATTGCCATCCCAACTGGGGTAAAAGTGTTCAGTTGACTAGCAACTATACACGGCGGGGCAATTAAATGAGATGCTGCTATATTATGAGCCCTAGGTTTCATTTTCTTATTTACTGTGGGCGGATTAACAGGGATTGTATTAGCCAACTCATCACTAGACATCGTTCTGCATGACACATATTACGTAGTAGCCCATTTTCATTATGTATTATCAATAGGTGCTGTATTTGCTATTATAGGAGGATTTGTACATTGATTTCCACTATTCTCAGGATATACACTCCATTCAACTTGATCAAAAATCCACTTTGGGGTAATATTTATTGGTGTAAATTTAACATTCTTCCCCCAACACTTTCTAGGCCTTGCCGGGATGCCTCGACGATACTCAGATTACCCTGACGCATATACATTATGAAATTCTGTCTCATCAATCGGTTCATTAATTTCCCTTGTTGCAGTAATTATAATAATATTTATTATTTGAGAAGCTTTCGCATCCAAACGAGAAGTACTATCAACAGAATTAAATTCCACTAATATTGAATGACTTCATAACTGCCCTCCCCCTTATCACACTTTTGAAGAACCGTCTTTTGTACAATCACGAATTTAACAAGAAAGGAGGGAATTGAACCCCCTTAAATTAATTTCAAGTTAACCACAAACCAATCTGTCACTTTCTTGAGATATTAGTAAAACCATTACAATCCCTTGTCAAGGGTTTATTACTAGTTAAAATCTTGTATATCTCTAATGGCACACCCATCACAATTAGGTTTTCAAGACGCAGCCTCACCAATTATGGAAGAACTACTTCATTTTCACGATCACGCCCTAATGGCCGTGTTTTTAATTAGCACATTAGTCCTTTATATTATTACAGTAATAATAACTACAAAATTAACTAACACTAATGCTATAGACGCACAAGAAATTGAAATAGTATGAACAATCATACCAGCTATTATTTTGATCGTAATCGCCCTACCCTCATTACGGATTTTATACTTAATAGACGAAATTAATGACCCCCACTTAACTGTTAAAGCTATTGGACATCAATGATACTGAAGCTATGAATACACAAACTATGATGATCTAATATTTGACTCATACATGATTCCGACACAAGACTTGAATCCCGGAGAATTTCGACTCCTAGAAGTAGACAATCGAATAGTTGTACCAATAGAGTCTCCAATTCGAATATTAATCTCAGCAGAAGATGTTCTTCACTCATGAGCTATACCATCAATGGGAATTAAAACAGATGCTATTCCAGGACGATTAAATCAAACAACTTTTATCGCACCCCGACCAGGTATTTTTTATGGCCAATGCTCAGAAATTTGCGGAGCTAACCATAGCTTTATGCCAATTGTTGTTGAAACCACACCACTAGGATACTTCCAAACCTGATCTTCTTCAATACAAGAATACATTAAGAAGCTTTCACGGATAAAGCAATAGCCTTTTAAGCTATAAACCGGTGATTTCCAACCACCCTTAATGACATGCCACAACTAAACCCGGGCCCCTGACTTGCAATTTTAATTATGTCATGATTTATTTATTTGTTTATTATTGTGTTTAAAACAAATAACTTTAAATATAATAATAACCCTAACATACAAAATGTAAAAAAAAATAAACCACAATCCTGAAACTGACCATGAACCTAAGCTTTTTTGACCAATTTATAAGCCCAACAATATTCGGGGTTCCGCTAATCCTATTAGCAATAACAGCCCCATGACTACTATATGCTTCACCAACAGACCGATGACTAAATAACCGACTTACTACCTTACAATCATGATTCCTAGCCGCCTTTACAAAACAACTAATGCTCCCACTAAACATTAAGGGGCACAAATGAGCCCTCTCATTAACCTCATTAATAGTCTTTTTAATTACAATAAATTTACTAGGATTATTACCCTACACCTTTACCCCAACAACGCAACTTTCATTAAATCTAGGATTAGCCGTTCCATTCTGACTAGCTACAGTACTAGTCGGGTTACGAAATCAACCTACTGCAGCACTAGGACATCTACTCCCAGAGGGAACCCCAACATTACTAATCCCTATTTTAATTATTATCGAGACAATTAGCCTATTAATTCGACCATTAGCCTTAGGAGTTCGACTTACTGCAAATCTCACAGCCGGCCATTTACTTATTCAACTTATTTCAACAGCAGTACTAGTAATAATACCAATAATACCAACAACAGCCATTATTACTGCTATTGTTCTGTTTCTATTAACTCTTTTAGAAATTGCTGTAGCAATGATTCAAGCTTATGTTTTTGTCCTACTATTAAGTCTCTATCTTCAAGAAAATACATAATGGCACACCAAGCTCACGCTTACCACATAGTAGACCCAAGCCCATGACCACTTACCGGGGCAATCGCCGCACTATTACTAACATCAGGACTGGCAATATGATTTCACTTCGGATCAATAACTCTTATACTGTTGGGGTTAATAATTACACTTATAACAATAATTCAATGATGACGAGATATTATCCGAGAAGGAACATTTCAGGGCCACCATACATTACCAGTGCAAAAAGGATTGCGATATGGTATAATCTTATTTATTACATCTGAGGTATTCTTTTTTTTAGGATTTTTCTGAGCTTTCTATAACTCAAGCTTAGCGCCAACACCAGAACTAGGTGAATGTTGACCCCCAACCGGAATCATTCCATTAGACCCATTTGAAGTTCCACTATTAAATACAGCAGTATTACTAGCCTCTGGGGTGACAGTAACCTGAGCACACCATAACATTATACAAAATGACCGAAAAGAAGCCATTCAATCACTAACACTAACAGTTTTATTAGGACTATATTTTACACTTCTCCAAGCAATAGAATATTATGAAGCCCCATTCACCATTGCTGATGGTGTATACGGATCAACATTTTTCGTAGCAACTGGTTTCCACGGCCTTCATGTTATTATCGGATCCCTATTTCTATCTGTATGCTTATTTCGTCAAATTAATTTCCACTTTACATCTAACCACCACTTCGGCTTTGAAGCAGCTGCCTGATATTGACACTTTGTTGATGTTGTCTGATTATTCCTTTACGTCTCAATTTACTGATGAGGATCATATCTTTTTAGTATAATTAATACTTATGACTTCCAATCATTTAATCTTAGTTTAAATCTAAGAAAAGATAATGAATTTAGTAATTTTGATGTTCACATTATCCGCTTCATTATCTACACTACTAATTCTAATCGGATTTTGAATTCCCATATCCAACCCAGACACCGAAAAACTATCGCCTTACGAATGCGGATTTGACCCGCTAGGATCAGCCCGATTACCATTCTCTATTCGATTTTTTTTAATTGCCATCTTGTTCTTACTATTTGACTTAGAAATTGCCCTTCTTCTTCCAACCCCTTGAGCATTGCAACTGAACCCAATAAGTACACTAACATGAACAGCACTAATTCTATCCTTACTTACATTAGGGTTAATTTACGAATGAATCCAAGGAGGACTTGACTGAGCCGAATAGACACTTATCTAATAAAGAACATTAATTTCGACTTAATAAATTTTGGTTTAAATCCAAAAGCGTCTAATGTCACCAACTATTTTTACACTTATGGCCGCTTTCATTATGAGCGCAATCGGATTAATACTTCACCGAACCCACTTTTTATCTACACTCATCTGCTTGGAAGGAATAATACTTTCACTTTTTATAATTATTTCTATCTGATCTAATCAACTTATATCAACCTCCACCTTTCCAATCCCAATATTCTTATTAACATTTTCGGCATGTGAAGCTAGTGCAGGCCTAGCATTAATAGTAGCAGCAACACGAACACACGGCACAGACCACTTAAAAAACTTAAATCTCTTACAATGCTAAAAATTATTATACCAACAATAATGTTAATATTAACAGTGTGGCTCACAAACCAAAAATGACTTTGAACACATACAATCGCTAACTCCATAATTATTGCTTTTTTTAGCCTAACAATATTTAATTTACCATTAGAAATTATATTACAAACAAATAAACTTCTGGGGTTAGATTTCATCTCATCCCCCCTTCTAATCCTAACATGTTGACTTCTTCCACTAATGATCCTAGCAAGCCAAAAACATCTAAAAGAAAATCCGCCAACCCGACAGCGAATATATATCTCAATATTCCTTATCTTACAAATTTCTTTAATTTTAGCATTCACCTCAACAGAATTAATCTTATTTTACATCGCCTTTGAAACCACACTTATTCCAACACTAATTATCATCACACGATGGGGTAATCAATCAGAACGACTAAACGCCGGAACATATTTCCTTTTTTACACTTTAGCCGGCTCATTACCACTTCTTGTTGCACTATTAGCACTACAAAACAGTACAGGATCCTTATCCTTGTACCTCTTAGAAAATATAAAATCCCCATATTTATTTATATACACAAATAAATTCTTATGACTTTCATGCTTGCTAGCCTTTATAGTAAAAATACCCCTTTATGGGGTTCATTTATGGCTCCCAAAAGCCCATGTAGAGGCACCAATCGCAGGCTCAATAATTCTAGCAGCAGTCTTACTAAAATTAGGGGGATACGGAATTATCCGTATTACCCTACTCCTTGCCCCACAAAAAGAACTATGTTATCCATTCATGATTTTATCACTATGGGGTGTAATCATAACTAGCCTAATTTGTATACGACAAACAGACCTAAAATCTTTAATTGCTTACTCATCTGTCAGCCACATAGGACTTGTAATTGCAGCCGCAATTATTCAAACCCCATGAAGTCTTACAGGGGCAGTAATTCTAATAATCTCACACGGATTAATTTCGTCAGCTTTATTCTGCCTTGCCAATATGAACTACGAACGCTCACACAGCCGTACACTCCTTCTAGTCCGAGGAATACAAGCAATTCTTCCACTAATAGGAACGTGGTGACTAATAGCTAATCTATCAAACATGGCACTCCCGCCATCTATTAACTTGTGGGGAGAATTAACTATTATAATTTCACTATTCAACTGATCAAAATGAACAATATTATTTACAGGATTAGGAACATTAATTACTGCAACATATACCTTATACATGTATTTAATAACACAACGAGGACCAACACCTACACACTTAAATAAAATAACCCCAAACCACACCCGAGAGCATTGTCTTATATCTCTTCACATATTTCCAATATTATTAATAATTCTTAAACCCGAACTAGTTTCAGGAAACTTCACATGTTTATTTAATTTAAATAAAATATTAGATTGTGATTCTAATCATGAATGTTAAAATCTTTCAATAAACCGAGAAGAGTTAAGAAACAAAAGAAACTGCTAATATCTGAATCTGTGGTTAAAATCCACAGTCTACTCAACTTTTAAAGGATAACAGCTATCCATTGGTTTTAGGTATCAAAAATTCTTGGTGCAACCCCAAGTAAAAGTAATGGACCTTAATTTACTGTTAAACTCCTCCTTTATTTTGACTCTAACACTACTAATTATTCCTCTATTTTTTAAAAAAGAGAACTGACCAAATTTTGTAAAATCCTCTGTTAAATATGCTTTTATATCTAGCTTACTGCCAATGATAGTATTTTTAAACATAGGGTTAGAATCAACAACAACCAACTTTAACTGGATATTTATTTATAACTTTAACATTACATCCAGCATTAAACTAGACCAGTACTCCCTTATGTTCCTTCCAATTGCCTTATTTGTAACCTGATCAATTCTAGAATTCTCAATATGATACATACATAATGATCCTTATATTTCTCGATTCTTTAAATACTTACTAGTATTTCTATTCGCCATATTAATTCTTATTACCGCAAACAACATATTTCAACTATTTATCGGCTGAGAGGGTGTCGGAATTATATCTTTTCTGCTAATTGGGTGATGATACGGTCGATCAGATGCAAACACAGCCGCTATCCAAGCAGTTGTATATAACCGAGTTGGTGACATTGGACTTATCATCAGCATAGCTTGACTATCAATAAATTCTAGCTCATGGGAACTTCAACAAATATTCTCTACTTACAATAAAGAATCAATTCTTCCTATTTTTGGACTTATTCTAGCAGCAACAGGTAAATCTGCACAATTTGGACTTCACCCATGACTTCCAGCCGCCATAGAAGGCCCAACACCAGTATCAGCCCTTCTCCACTCAAGCACAATAGTTGTAGCAGGGATTTTCATTTTAATTCGATTTCAACCACTTATTGAACAAAATAAACTCGCTTTAACAACCTGTTTATGCTTAGGGGCCCTAACTACCATGTTTACAGCAATTTGTGCCCTAACACAAAATGATATTAAAAAAATTATTGCATTCTCAACATCTAGTCAACTAGGTTTAATAATAGTAACTATTGGCCTAAACCAACCCCAACTAGCATTTTTCCATATCTCCACACACGCATTTTTTAAAGCTATACTATTCTTATGCTCCGGATCAATTATTCATAGTCTTAATGATGAACAAGATATTCGAAAAATAGGTGGACTACAAAACTCGATCCCTATTACAACCTCTTGTTTAACGATCGGAAGCCTAGCTCTAGTAGGAACCCCCTTTTTAGCAGGATTTTTTTCTAAAGATGCTATTATTGAGTCAATAAACACATCATACTTAAACTCATGGGCCCTAACTCTAACACTAATTGCAACCTCTTTTACCATAGCTTATAGCTTCCGAATTATTTTCTATGTACAAATAAAATATCCACGATCACTTCCAATTCAACCAATCAATGAAAACAATAAACTATTAATTAACCCTATTACACGTTTAGCCTGAGGAAGCATAATTGCAGGAATACTAATTATTAACTCTTCCTCCCCTATAAAAGAACAACTTCTCACTATGCCACTTTTCTCCAAGATAGCCGCACTTTTAGTAACAATCATTGGCCTTCTATTAGCTCTAGATCTTTCAAAAATTATAACAAAACAAAACATACATGCCTTTTCTAATAATCTAGCATTTTACCCCACAGTAATTCACCGTATTTTACCAGATATAAATCTCTCGCTAGGACAAAACATCTCAACCCATATCACGGATATAACATGATATGAAAAGACAGGGCCCAAATATATAACAGCCCAACTTCTACCCCCTGTCAAAGCCATCACTAACTCTCAATCAGGTTTAATCAAAACTTACATAACCTTATTCTTAATCTCTATACTATTTATAGTTATACTAGCATCTTACTGCACGTAAAGAACCTCGAGATAAACCACGAGTAACCTCTAAAACAACAAATAAAGTTAAAAAAAGTACTCAACCAGAAATCACCAAGAACCCTCAACCAAATGTATACATTAAACCAACCCCCCCATAATCATATCCAATACAATCTAAACCTACATCACTAACAAACAAGAAATCAACAGAAAAACTTAACCCAAAAAAACACCCTAAAAAGATTAATGATAAAACATATAAACAAACATGAAATATAACAGAGACGTTTCCCCATGCCTCAGGATAAGGCTCAGCCGCCAAAGAAGCCGAATACGCAAAAACAACCAACATTCCACCTAGATAAATTAAAAGTAAAATTAATGATAAAAAAGAAACACCAGCTTCTACTAACATACAACAACCACAAACAGCAGCCAGAACTAACCCGAAAGCCGCAAAATAAGGTGAAGGATTAGACGCAACCGCAATTATTCCAACTATTATTCCAATTATTACTAAAAATCCAAAATACATTATTTTTACCCAGAATTTAACTGAGACCCTTGACCTGAAAAATCAATGTTGTATTCAACTATAAAAACTAATGGCCCACATCATACGAAAAACCCACCCCCTAATAAAAATTATTAACAACTCATTTATTGACCTACCAACCCCATCAAACATCTCTTACTGATGAAACTTCGGGTCCCTATTAGGACTATGTTTAATTACCCAAATTCTAACAGGATTATTTTTAGCTATACATTATACAGCAGACACATCATCAGCATTTTCATCTGTAGCACACATCTGCCGAGATGTAAATTACGGATGACTTATACGTAATATTCACGCAAACGGAGCCTCATTCTTTTTTATTTGCATCTTTCTCCACATTGGTCGAGGAATATATTATGGCTCTTACATGTTTAAAGAGACATGAAACATTGGAGTTATCTTATTATTTTTAGTAATAGCAACAGCCTTCGTAGGATATGTCTTACCGTGAGGACAAATATCATTCTGGGGGGCAACAGTTATCACAAACCTACTATCCGCAATTCCATACATGGGGGACTCTTTAGTTCAATGAATCTGAGGAGGGTTTTCAGTTGACAAGGCAACCTTAACCCGATTCTTTGCCTTCCACTTCCTATTTCCATTTTTAATCGCAGGAATAAGCATTATCCACCTACTATTTCTCCACGAAACTGGTTCCAACAACCCCACAGGAATGACCTCAAATCAAGACAAAATCTCATTCCACCCATACTTCTCATATAAAGATGCCTTAGGGTTCCTATTAATATTTATCCTATTAATATTCTTATCCCTATTCTCCCCAAACCTCCTAGGAGACCCCGAAAACTTCTCTCCAGCAAACCCCTTAATTACACCACCACACATTCAGCCAGAGTGATATTTCCTATTTGCCTACGCGATCCTTCGATCTATCCCCAATAAACTAGGCGGTGTAATTGCCCTACTCATATCTATCTTAATTTTAATACTAATCCCGATACTTCATACATCAAAACAACGAAGCATAATATTCCGCCCCTTAACACAAATAATATTTTGAATCTTAGTAGCCAATACCATTATCTTAACATGAATTGGGGGACAACCAGTCGAACCCCCATTCATTGAAATCGGACAAATCTCTTCCATCCTATACTTCTCACTTTTTATCATCATCATCCCAACAATCGGAATTTTAGAAAATAAAATAATGAAATGATACCAGGATAGTTTAATTAAAACACCGACCTTGTAAGTCGAAAACTGAAGACTAAGAATCTTCTCAAGGTATTACAAATTTTTACCGAACTCTGCTTACGATTCCGAGTAGGCCATTCCTTCCCAAATACTGCTTAAAATCGGGTAAATGCCACTCCCCATCCTCTACCCTATTTTGAATTAACAGGAAATCTATTCCACCTATTTTTTTGACCAACCTCTACCCCGTTTTGTGGGTGGTCGAGCCGTGAATATTCCATTGCTCTATTTTGCTAAGAAAAATAAAAAAATTTTAGTGCAAAAAAATATCATTCAAGAGGGGGGGATTTTCACCCCCTCCACCGGCACCCAAGGCCGAAATTCTTGGAATCAAACTACCTCTTGCTCTGGTTTTCCTAATGTACGAGTAGCGTGGCAACATATTATGCCTATCGTGCATCCACCTATCTGCCACACGACTATTATTTAGTATTGTTCAGGAGTGTCAGTCAAGCATTCGGGGCGAGAAACCACCAACCCGCTCCTGACGACACGCTGACCAGATCTGAGGACACTTTATTGTAGAGTGTCTTACTTCCCTTGAGGCGTCACTGGTTAAAATCTATGGACACTAATAGAAAACCTATCATCAGTTGGTTCGACCAGACATCTGGCGGCTGCTTGATAACAAGGTGCACTTGGCCCGTCAACTTTCCTCTAAACACATCTGGTAATTTTTTAATTTTCTGTGTGGTCAACCAACATTACGGTAATATGTCTGGTACTACACGATCTAAAGCTGAACATAACATGCAATTGATTTACCTGGACCAAATAGAATGAGTAAATTATATGAATGATTATAAGACATATTCATTAATTTCTAAGAGTTTTATTGATAACGTATTTTTATATTTTTCCCCCGGAGCTTGATTTATCAATATTTTAAATTTTGAACATGAACTAATTTTTCATCCTTTAGGTTAACCCCCCTACCCCCTTAACAAATCTTATCAACACGTTTTTTACCTTGGCCAACCCCCGAAACTGAGGTAAAATCTTTGTCTACGACACTGGAATAATCAATAAAGTTTTTAGAAATAAAATTAAAAAATTTGCGCAATATACATTGTTACACACTGTA